AATCATTACGAAGCACTACCACAAGAAATTCTATTTTTCCATAGAAATGTGTTCGCTCAATAAAGGCTCTAGAAGATGTTGATCGTAAATGAGAGGATTGTTTACGGAGAAAAACTAATACAGATTCACATTCATATACATGAGAATTATATAGGAACAAGAAGAATCTTTGATTCTCTTTTGAAAAAAAAGAAATGGATTTCTTTGGAGTAATGAAACTATTCCAATTATGATACTCGTGGAGAAAGAATCGCAATAAATGCAAAGAGGGAGCATCTTGTACCCAGTAGTGAAGGGTTTGAACCAAGATTTCCAGATGGATGGGGTAAGGTATTAGGATATCTGACACATGATTTAAATGTGAGAATTTGTCCTCTAAAAAGGGAAATATTGAATGAATAGATCGTAAATTATGAGATTTTGGTAGTTCTTTTTCTTCTAGGGAAGATACTAATTGCAGAGAGAATGGAATTTCCACAATGACTGCAAAACTCTCTGGTATCATTTGAGAATAAAAATTCTTGTTGTACCCAAGGAATCTATTTTGGTTAGAATGATTCACCGAAATTCTCAAATGATTCTGTTGATGCATTTGAATAATTAAACGTTTGACAATTAGTGAACTGGATTTATTGTCATAACCTAAATTTTCCATGGGTTCGTAAAGAATCGAACCATTTAAACCATGATCATGAGCAAGTACGTAGATATACTCTTGGAAGAAAAGCGGGTATAGGAAGTGTTGTTGACGAGATCTATCAATTTCTAGATATCCTTGTAATTCCTCCATTTCAAATTATACTTGAACCAAAAGCAGGGGATTTCTTGGATTATCAAATGATACATAGTGCAATACGGTCAGAACAGAGTATATAGTAAGAAAAGAAAGAAAAGAATAGATACCCCGGAGACAGGGAGACCAATCAAAGGATCCTCTCTTTTTCCATCCAATTGGTTTGTGTTCGTTATAGTTATAAGAGATGGTTAGAAATCCTTTATTTTTGCAACCCGATCACTCTTTTGACTTTGGAATGAATTATCTTTATTAGTATACCCTTTCTTCTACACATTCGTCTCCACTCCATAATAGTCTCCACTCCATAATAGAGAATAGTTGATAGTTAGGATTCATTAAAAAGGAATCGATGATCCACTCACAGGAGAATCCTTTACCGCATCCGGTACTAATTTATTTTTAACGTCTAATTAGATCGGGTAATCATTCGAATTAAGAACAGAAGCTCGTTGCTTTTTGTTTCCATATAATTAATTGGAACCTTAGGCTCTATCCATTTATTGACTTGACCCAACTGTGAATTGATTTGGTACCGTTTCCAAGAATCAAAACGATTTTTTTACCGATTCGGTAAAGATGAAGTATTCTCAGAGTTATCCATTGATACGACATGCTGTTTTTTCCATTCATTCCCTTTTCAGGATCAGTCGTGGTCTTACAAACTCTACCAATGTATGGACGAATCCGTTGCTTCATCCAAATGTGTAAAAAAGAATAGCCGCACTTAAAAGCCGAGTACTCTACCGTTGAGTTAGCAACCCAGATGACCAGATGAATAGGGTGTGTAGATACGATCGGAATCAAAAAAAAAAATCAGATAAAAATACAAAAGATTCCTAGAGAAATTAGGGATTAATGTAAAAATTTATAGACACCCTTTTTTATCCATTTTTGTTTCATTAAGAAAAACTTATTGTGTCACGGCGAATCTGGGGAACCTATCATTTGAGTGAGTGAAGTAAAGAATCAAACTTATGGGACGTGGAGAAATAGATCTATTTCTCCACTTCGGATTATATTTGTTCGATACACCATTGTCAATATGAATTGAATGTTGAGAAAACAAATTCAATCAAAAAGGACTTGTGTTGGATTGGCACTACATAGACATGTGGGCGAAGGAATCAAAAAAAAAGAAGAAGTAGGAAAAGAATCGCGGGTTTATTCAATAGAGGTATGAATAGAGCAAGAAAAGGATAAATAATAGAGCAAGAAAAGGATAAATGGCAGAGATAAAATGACACAAAGCTAGATGTCACCCCCACCCTTGAATTTTGTATTCATTTTATTTCGATTGATTAACTCGAAATTCCTTAAATACCTCTGCCTTCGTTGAAATATCATGAACAGTTCCTGTAGGTTGAGCGCCCTTTTCAAGGAAATATAGAATAGCAGGAACATTTGAATAAGTTTGATTCTTTATCGGATCGTAAAAACCCACTTTCTGCAGATCTCTTCCTTCTCTTCGGGATCGAACATCAATTGCAACGATTCGATAGATTGATCATCGGGATAGATGCAGATGCACAATGCCCCCCCCCCCAGAACCGTATATGAGAATTTCATCTCGTACGGCTCGAGAAAGAATGATTCAAATTGATGTCTATAGTGGCAAATTGATCTATCTATAAAGTCATCAATTAGACTATATAATTGAAATTGAAGTCTTTTTTTTTTTTCAGGAAGAAAAAAAGAAATCTCATTCGTACTCATAACTCAAGTTGGGTAATTATAAAAGAACTCGAAGGGAACTCCTTAGACATTTATTGAGCTATCTCTAATCTAACCTCTTTTTGTCTTATCTAGAATCGATTTTTATTCCTCATTCTGATCCAGTTGTTAAGAAAAAATGGAAAATGATGTTTCCTTGTTCCGGGATCTTTTATCTTTGCTTTGAATCATTGGGTTTAGACATTACTTCGGTGATCCTTAATCGTTTCAATTCAAAATGGCAGCAACATACCTTTTTTCTTTCTTTTTATCGAAGAATCATACGATGGTTTTACCTTACCAATTCCGACAAATTTTTTGATTTGAAACTTGATCGAATTTGACCCTTTCTATTTGGATATCGAAGATATACTTATGAAGTTGTTCCAACTTATTGATTGTCACTAACCCTAGATCCTTCCCCCTGATAAATAAATCAATACTTTCTACTCGAGCTTCATCATGTACTATTTACATTATAACCCCCATAATGGGGATCCTAGTGGAACAGAACAAACTATGTCGAGTCAAGAGCATCTTTATTGATATATAAAATGGCGGATGTAAGAATCCACAGCCGATCATGTCCTTCAAGTCGCACGTTGCTTTCTACCACATCGTTTCAAACGAAGTTTTACCATAACATTCCTCTAGTTTGGAACCGGTATGGAATTGATTCAATATGGAATCATGAATAGTCATTGGCTCGATCGGTACATAGTCTTTTTTATCTATAGGATGGTGTTTATCTGGAGAAGTTTCAGCGAGGATCCAATTTAACCCCATATTATATTGTATGAATGAAACTATCAAAAATGAATAAATGAGTTGCTTAACACTTTTTTACATCTACATCTTCAACAGATACAGATTTTTGAGACAATCAATCATGAAGGATCCAATTCTTTCTCTAATAACTAAACTAAAGAAGGTTCTTGAATTAGAGTCCCAATACCAGAGCATAATGAGTCATTAAGCAAATAAGCTATTCCAATGACTCGGAAAGGGCGGAAATGACTCGATAGGATAGATTCAACAATTGCATCTTCAAGTACCAAGGATTCATAAGGAATAATTTGAAATGGTTTAAAGAATTTCCTACTTCGACATCATTACTGGATATAAGTTTTCCTGTAAAGACTGAATTGGATCTCTAAATCAATCAAAAAAAAAGTAGGTACAATCACAATGACTAGCTAAAAATGCTTAGCGGATATATCTTTGATGAAAGAAACGCTCATTTAATCATCATAACATTATAAGATGAAATACTTGTTTCTTTTCCAATTGAATCATCAATGATAGATAGATGGATCAAAAAAAAATTCATTGGATTTGTTTTCATTGGGGTGGATAGAAAAAGGTTCATGTAAGGTAAGATGAAGGTCGTTATTCTTTCATCTGATTGAAAAAATCAGAATCGGAGTAGTATGATCTTTCCGTATGCATCAGATACACTGAACAACTCTCACCGGGGGTCATCGTGGATGTGGATATTTAAGGGATCACGGATATATTTCACCGAAATAAAAACGCCGTTGTCAGTGAACTAGAACAATAACAAAACAATACATATGGGTAGAGTTGATTTTCTACAGACTTTGCTTTACTTCAGATTCAGGAATCTTTCCATAAATTCCATCATAAAGGAAAATGAATGGAATGTATGAATCTCCCCCCAATCACTACATTAATTTGCAATCGTTCATTGATACTAGATGCAAAATAAAAACCATATAAAAACTATTAAGTTTAGGCCCAAAGAAAATGCATCTGTTACATATTGAACTTTATTGTTTGTTAATGAGATCCCGACACGGATATTATCTTCCATTGCTGATTAACTCATATCTACACGAGTTCTATGGGAATTCTATGGAATCATGAATCATACCCCACCCAACCCAAACCCAATCAAAAACAGAAAATTCTTAGGGGATGCTATACTACCTTGTATAGGTACAAAGCAAAATGGGTCCAGATCAATCTGTTTCTTTCTTAGAATACACCACCCCAATCTTAGGTTAATCCCCATGATGAAATTAGTACCAAAAACTACCTGCTGTTTAGCATTAAAGATCCACATCTCCACACAGAACCACATAAAATGAGTAATTTACTCTATGTACGAATATGGAATTCCTTTTAAAAATGGAATATAGAAGCCTTTTTTTTTTTTCACATTTCGACTCAGAATGCATCATGATCATGTGGGAATCACAATCTCATAGATAGCAGAAAGTTTCTCTAAGTGGCTAACTAACTTCAATATGAATCTGAACAGGACGAGCATACGCTGAATGGACCACCCCATTTCGTTTTTCAAATCAAACTATTGATCTGTGTTCCCATCCTACCTATCTCACAAAGGGATTTATTTCCATCCACGTGTCATTGACACTCGATTCCATTTGTGAGAAACGAAATCAAAAGGGAAGATATGATTCAGAGAAGAATCATTAGAAATAAGAATGAAAGGTTGAATCACATTGTATCTAGGGATCCAGTATCCAAGATGGAACTCTTTAAAAGATTATTCTTAAAGAGAACAAAAAGAATCTTTGTTCTGATAGAATCAGTCTGGGACGGAAGGATTCGAACCTCCGAGTAACGGGACCAAAACCCGTTGCCTTACCACTTGGCCACGCCCCATTTAGATTTCTATTCGACACTAATAAACACTAATATCGGTATTGGTTTTTCGTCAATTCGAAGCCAAATATCTATGGAATAGGTTGTTGCTAGAATTCGATGCATGTAGATAGAGAATCAAAATGAAGTCATTGATCATTACATATAATTCAATTAAGATATTGTAGGAAAGTATAACTCCTTCTATTCTCATTTTACAATTGAAGTATTTTTGATTGGGGGAGTTCAAAGAAAAGGATACCCTATTTCTTCATTTTTCCCCTTAATCAATAACTCAATCAAAATGAAATTATCTCCAAGAATGAAATGTTTCTTATGCTTAATATCTTTAGTTTGATCTGTATCTGTCTTAATTCTTCCCTTCATTTGAGTAGTTTTTTCTTCGCCAAATTGCCCGAGGCTTACGCTTTTTTCAATCCAATCGTAGATGTTATGCCGGTCATACCTGTGCTCTTTTTTCTTTTAGCCCTTGTTTGGCAAGCTGCTGTAAGTTTTCGATGAGACCTTTAATATTCATTCTTATTATTTTAAATTTTAAAAAAAAAATTCTAACAATTGAATTGATAAGTCTTTCATTATGAACCCTAGATTCAAGCAAATTCTTAGATAGCCACGATGAATTTGGATCACCTCATTTCCTTGCCCAGGGAGCGGAGCAAAGGCCCTATATATGGTTAGGGTCCTCCACACTACCTAATTGTAGGTATGACAAGATCATTTTAGGAAGGAAAGAATCATAATCTTATTACAAATGAATTCCTGCAAAATCATTTCTTTTCAAGAAAGAACTTCATTTCTTGGTGTCAAACAAAATGGGATATGCGGTACAAAAATAGAGAATCTATTCCCCCCCTCCCCCCCCAAAAAAAAAAAATGATCTTGGAGATTGTGCAATGCTTACTCTCAAACTTTTCGTTTATACAGTAGTAATATTCTTTGTTTCTCTCTTTATCTTCGGATTCCTATCTAATGATCCGGGACGTAATCCTGGACGTGAGGAATAAACAAATAAGAGGTTTTCGTTTTTCCTTGTTTGATTTCTGAATTTTCTTATTGATTTTAATATTTATTTTTATTCCATACACATCAGATAAAACAAGGGCTCGAGATTTTTTCGAATTCGAAAGCAAAATCTCAAGTAATCAGAAGGAACGGAGAAAGAGGGATTCGAACCCTCGGTACGAATAATCCGTACAACAGATTAGCAATCCGCCGCTTTAGTCCACTCAGCCATCTCTCCCAATTGCAAAAGGGTAATTCCTATGTAACGCGTAACATAAAGTAAAGATTGATAAAAGTCCTTATTCTATAGATATATATGAATTTTATCAGCAATTCCATTTAGATAATGATTCGAAACAGATATCTCAAATAGAAAGAGTACCTCTTTGATTTCGTCCAAAAGGTTATTTTATTTTCACGGCCTGGCTAGGTACTGGCCAGGCCATGTTTTGTTCCAATGAATCATAGATCAAATGATTTATTTCTTTTTTTTTTTTGAAAAGGAAAATACTTGTTGTTGAAGCAGTAACAACACCTGCAAGGGCTATTTTCATTCCTATGATAGGAATGTCATTTTCTAGGATTCTTTCTTTTTCCTTTTATTGATTTACTTACTGGACTAGAATAAAACACACACACAATTTATGAATATTTTAGAATCAAAGAATATGAATATTCAAACTCACTTATTTCTTCAAACGACAAACTTTGTTTGAACACTGGATTCCGCATACTATCATTTTGGACTAGATCCAATTGAATTGACCCGAATTCGTAAGATCTGACAGTTGAATGAATAGGGAAGGGAGTCACTTCCAAAAAGAAAAGATTTCCTGTAACTCTCCTTCTTTTTGGAGAAAATGGTTTCTTTCTTTGAAAGAATCGACGGGGAAGTTGAAAAAAAAAAAGGTATAAACTTGTTATTGAAATTAGTCTGAGCTTTCGTTATTTATTTGTTTATCCTATTTGATTATTGATCCTATTTTCTCAAGTTCCCCCCGGGAACGTGTCATCACTCCCATTTTCATAATTCTGATCCTATCTTGATTACGTCTCATTCCTTTGTTCGACAAATGGTCCATTCATATACAATAATAAAATTGTAGCGGGTATAGTTTAGTGGTAAAAGTGTGATTCGTTCTATTAACAACTGAAATAGTTAAGGGGTCTTTCGGTTTAATTCATATTCCGATCAAAAACTTTATTTCTAACAAAGGGTTTCACCCTTTACCTCTCAATGCCACATTTGAGGAAGAATATACATTCTCGTGATTTATATCCAAAGAGAAATTCTAAATTGAAGAACAAAATTGGATTATGGAATCGCGAAGCATAATTTT